TTTATTGATAGGAATTCTCTTGTTAAGACCCTATGAATCGATTAAAACCTCAGATTCATACTAGAACCACGACGATTCAATAAAACCTTCTCAAACTAAGTCCCAAAATTCCCTGAGTTAAGAACCGTTGGATCATCACTTATTCAATGACTAGATCTAATGACGAAAAATCAAAACAAATCTTTGTCCTTTGATCAAAATAAGCATAAACGGAAGAATAAAAATCTTTCTATTTATAACTTCTAACTCTTTTAAAAATTTTTTGAAGTCCGGCCACGAGGTCTGACTATTAAGTATGAATCATAGTTCTAATACTTTAGTAATCTATAGTAATCTATTTCATATATTCCGTGCTCCAGATACTAAAACGAATATCCGACGAAGTAAAACCATCTCTATCAAGATGACAGATCTATTCTCTGTACTAGCCATAGGATCAATTATACCAAGTCACACACTCATATTCCGGAAATACAGAAAAAAAGAAATTCCACGGTCGAACTACCAAAATAGAATGGGATAAAAATCAGAAAACTAAACGCTTCACGTTGGATTGAAAAAGCTAGTTAATGGTTCTTGTAAATCTAATTCATTGAAATTCCATCCAGTAAAATGGAAGAATTATAAATCTCCAAAATAATAGATAGAAATACTGCAAATAGAGCCATTGCAAGACCCATCAAAGGAGTAGTTCCCCAACCAGGAGCTACTTTACCATATTCTGAATTCAATGGTTTCAATAAACTCCCGGCATTAGTTCGTTTTGGGCGGCCAGATCTAGAACTACCCTCAACGGTTTGTGTAGCCATAATATTTTATATTCATTAAGATCTGTTGACTTTGTATACCATTCCGTTGTAAATAAATGATCTTATCATAGATCCATTGTGGTCTTAAAACTACATAATGTCTTAAAACTATATAATAATGGAAACAGCAACCCTAGTCGCCATCTTTTTATCTGGTTTACTTGTAAGTTTTACTGGGTATGCCTTATATACTGCGTTTGGGCAACCCTCTCAACAACTAAGAGATCCATTCGAGGAACACGGGGACTAGTCGAAGTAATGATCCTCCCACTATTGGGAGGATCGTTACTTTCAATTGAGATAATGAAAAATCATTTCACCCTTTTACTTTTTAGTTGGAACTTTAGGCGGGTCGCGAAAAAAGATAGCGAAAAAAATTATTCCTAGAGTTGAGACTAAAAGGAATGTATAAACCAATGCTTCCATAGATTCGATCGTGGTTTACAATTATAGCTTCCATACCTGTTTATTTTGGACCGTCTCCCGGATAAAGAAAGAACAAAAGTCAAAGAAAAGGCAGCGAGTCAAATGTCAAATCAAGATTTATCCGGTACCCCAACCCTATAGTCAGTCAAATAAAATAAAAACGAAAAGTAACAAAGCAATATTGTATCAATCAAACTACCTGTCTTCGTGTAGTTGGATCTCCAAGTTTTTGGAATGCTCCAAATTCCACTTGAGCATCTAAATCCGGATCAATACCAGCAAAAACATCTCTAAACAAGGTTCTAGCACCATGCCAAATGTGTCCGAAGAAGAAGAGCAAAGCAAACGAAGCATGCCCAAAGGTAAACCAACCCCTTGGACTGCTACGAAAAACACCATCGGATTTCAAAGTAGCACGGTCTAATTCAAAAATTTCACCCAATTGAGCACGTCTAGCATATTTTTTCACAGTAGCAGGGTCACTATAACTGACTCCATTCAGTTCGCCGCCATAGAACTCAACAGTTACACCTACTTGTTCGACACTATATTTTGATTCTGCCCTTCTAAAAGGAACATCGGCTCTAACAATTCCGTCCCCGTCGACCAAAACAACTGGAAATGTTTCAAAAAACGTCGGCATACGACGTACAAAAAGTTCACGCCCCTCTTTATCTCTAAAGATAGGATGTCCTAACCACCCAACAGCTATTCCATCCCCGTTGTCCATTGAGCCCGCTCTGAATAATCCCCCTTTTGCCGGATTATTGCCGATGTAATCATAAAAAGCTAGTTTTTCAGGAATTTTAGACCAAGCTTCGGATAAACTTTGATTTTCGGCTAAGCCAGCACCAATTCTTCGATATATTTCTTGTTGGAAGTATCCTTGATCCCATTGATAGCGCGTGGGACCAAACAATTCAATCGGGGTAGTTGCTGAACCATACCACATAGTTCCAGCAACTACAAAAGCTGCAAAAAAGACAGCAGCAATACTACTGGAAAGGACGGTTTCAATATTTCCCATACGTAATCCTTTGTATAGGCGTTGGGGTGGACGAACACTAAGATGAAATAGACCTGCCAATATACCTAAGGTCCCTGCTGCAATATGATGAGAAGCTATTCCTCCCGGAACAAAAGGATCAAAACCCTCCACACCCCACGCTGGATTTACGGCCTGTACCCTTCCGGTTAGTCCATAAGGATCGGACACCCATATTCCAGGACCATACAATCCTGTTACATGAAATGCACCAAAACCAAAGCAAGCCACCCCTGAGAGAAATAAATGAATTCCAAAGATCTTAGGCAAATCCAAAGAGGGTTTTCCTGTACGTTCATCAGTAAATATTTCTAGATCCCAATACACCCAATGCCAGATAGCTGCCAAAAAACACAAGCCAGAAAACACAATATGTGCCCCGGCCACACCTTCGTAACTCCAAATACCCGGATTCGTTACAGTCCCCCCTGTAATACTCCAACCGCCCCATGAATTCGTTATTCCTAAACGAGTCATGAAGGGTATAACGAACATACCCTGTCTCCACATTGGATCAAGAACAGGATCAGAGGGATCAAAAACGGCTAATTCGTATAGAGCCATCGAACCGGCCCAACCAGCAACCAGAGCTGTATGCATTATATGGACAGAAATCAAACGACCGGGATCATTCAATACGACGGTATGAACACGATACCAAGGCAAACCCATGGAAATACCCCTTTATCAACGAAAAATAGACACAATGTAACTTTATTGCATTGGAAAAAGCTATGCTATAGACCCCTTTTTTAGGGGATTCTCTCGGGGAAAGGATTAATATTTGTTTGATGCTTTTCGTAATAATTACTTTTAGTAATAATGAAACTATTTTGTTCGTAGGAACAAAAAGAAGCAGATCTATTCTACACCCGATAAGTAACAATACGCAATGGTAAGGGGGTTGATACCATTTTATATGAGTGAATATATATATATTTGTTCATCATTCAAAGGACTCATTTGTAAGAATTTTTCTTTATTCATTTTGTCTTCTTTTTTTATGAACTTAGTCAATCTATGGATAAAATAGGATAATAAAATCAATAGTATTAGGCCACTAAACCCACTGTTACGCTTTCACATCAAAGTGAGATATAGTACTTAATTTTTCTTTTATTTAATGCCTATTGGTGTTCCAAGAGTACCCTTTCGAAGTCCTGGAGAGGAAGATGCATTGTGGATTGACGTATAGTGCGACTTGTCAGATATATTGGGCATACGGTATTTCCCCGTTCTCTTCCCCGATCGAGATATCCCCTCTTTCGCCCGAGAAAGATTGATTCAATTATCAAAAATTTGGAGCGTGAAGTGCAATTAGATCCATTTTTTAGGGAGGGTATACGGACTAATATTATCAATTAGAATAATTTATGGTTGGCTTGGTTAGACCAATCAAATGAAGTATCCAGGCTCCGTTTAGAAAGAAAACCAATTGGTAATAAATATATTTATGATTACGACTTAATATCATATTTATATCATATTTTAGTTATTTCTATTTATTTAAATATTTAGAAATAGAAGTGATCTCAAACTGTTAATCAATCGAGTAATATGATAAATGCGTTGAATATTTGTTGGAAGACATGAAATAAATTGAAAAAAAAAAAATGGGGAAGTCATAGCAAAAGGACGTGGTATTGGGGCATTTGTCCTATATGTACAAATCCAAATCGGGCGGATCTTTACTCGGAGTAGAGCATAAACCTAAAAAAATTGAAGAAGCCCAGTCAGGAACAAGAAAATTACATCGCGATTTAGATTGTATCTCGATGAAACAATACATCAATGAGAAGTTAGTCAGATAAGTTTAGCAATTTTTTTTAGATAAACAAAACAGGCCAAAACTCATCTTTCTTGAAAAATGAAAGAAAAGTCCATTTTATAAGTTAAAAAAACCTGTTAGGAAAAAAAAAAGCTAGAATCTACACATTGATTCCTTTTTTCATGATTTTTGTTGAACCGTATGCATCAAAAGGTGCATGTACGGTTTCTAAGGGATACCATTTTATCCCAATCAACCGACTTTATCGAGAAAGATTACTTTTTTTAGGCCAAGGGGTTGATAGCGAGATCTCGAATCAACTTATTGGTCTTATGGTATATCTCAGCATAGAGGATGATACCAAAGATCTCTATTTGTTTATAAACTCTCCTGGCGGATGGGTAATACCCGGAGTGGCTATTTATGATACTATGCAATTTGTGCGACCAGATATACAGACAATATGCATGGGATTAGCCGCTTCGATGGGATCTTTTATTCTTGTTGGAGGGGAAATTACCAAACGTCTAGCATTCCCTCACGCTCGGCGCCAATGAGTTTTTTATTTGATTTGAGAGAAAAAAAGAAAACTATGCCTTCGCACTATATGAATATTAAGTAATAATAGCATGGCACTTCGAATTCGATATGAGAAAATTTTTTTTAAACCCTTAGATTACGTATCGAAAGAGTAGTATGAGATAAAAAGGCATTTTCGATTTTAGCCAATCTATCGGGAGGCCTATTTCAGCGTCACAAACTTTTTTGTTTTCACAGCAGGGGCTCTTAATCTTAACAATATTTAGGTTATGAAAGAATATGAAAATAAATCTTGTTTTTTTATTTGAAAAAAAAAAAAGAAACTTTGGGATTGCTAAATAACAGACGAAATAAATATATAAAGCAACGGAACCATCATAGTATTTTTATAGTATTTTTGAACTACTACAAAAGGAAGGATGGTTATTGGATCATTTACCAACCCGAGTCTGATAGACCCTATCATTTATTTTATATTTCTTCGATGTAAGTAAGGTAAGGTAAAAAAAGCGAATTCCATTATAGAGCCGTATGCAATGCGCAAAAGATGCCTGTACGGTTGTTCAATTATATCTTTTTGATTATTCTTTATCTCCTCACTTTCATCATGCGAGATAGAAGAAACATTTTTTATGTTATATCATATATTATCAGGGTAATGATCCATCAACCTGCTAGTTCTTTTTATGAGGCACAGACGGGAGAATTTGTCCTGGAAGCGGAAGAGCTGCTGAAGCTGCGCGAAACCATCACAAGGGTTTATGCACAAAGGACAGGCAAACCCCTATGGGTTGTATCCGAAGACATGGAAAGAGATGTTTTTATGTCAGCAACAGAAGCCCAAGCTCATGGAATTGTTGATCTTGTAGCGACTGAATAAAAAAGAAAAAGAACAAGGATTTCACATGAATTCGTGATTTGGTATTTTATCTTCTTACCGGATTTAATATTCTATTTATTAATTTCTTAATATAGAAATGAAAAATATAGAAAAAAAAAGAATTCCTAAGCATCCGGTTAAGATCGATCTAAACCAGCCCATTATATATATGATTCAACATGCCAACTATTAAACAACTTATTAGAAACACAAGACAGCCAATCAGAAATGTCACGAAATCCCCCGCTCTTGGAGGATGTCCTCAGCGACGAGGAACATGTACTAGGGTGTATGTGCGACTCGTTCAGACCATGGACTAGGACAAAAGAAAGAAAACAATTGATCCAGTATCACCGATCCGTACCAGTGAGTAGGATAGAATAGAATGGACGAACTCCATTGAATATTCAATATCTTAAAAAAAGATCTATCCTTCGATTGGGGTATCAAATGTATGGTTCCCGTTGGTGCAAATCCAATCACCTCAATTTTAAATTTAAGATGAGAAAGGATTCCCCATTGATAGCAAATGGTATTCATTAAGCAGGGGAAATCTTATTTTAAAAAGTCCAAATTTTAGGCCTTATTCTTGCAAGAACGGACTAACAGGGTCAGCTACTCAGCAAATCTTCATAATTAAATACCGTTACTGTATAAATAGATCTCGTTGTGAAAGACCTAGTACTAGATAATTATGGGTAGAGCCAAAGGGTGTGAACTGTACAAGTTAACAATAACATTGATTAAATGAAGGAAGGGCTCCGGTGTATAGAGAGGACCTCGCCGTTTAAGAAGTAACCATAGAAACGATGGAACCCACTATAATCCATTTTTATTTATTACTTTTTTATTTACTATGTGTTTTTGATACCTAGTATCAATACAATTTTGATTTCTAGGCGAAATGCCTAGAAAAAAATCGTGGTCGGGAAGGTTAGAGTAGCAAAAGCCATTGGAATTTTTATTTTATACATTGGAAGAATCCGTTTTGTTATTAATAGACTAGGACACGGGAAGGGAATAACTGAAAGAAAGGAAATCAATTAGTTATTCATCAAAGTTTCATTTATTCAATGACCAGAATTAAACGAGGGTATATAGCTCGAAGACGTAGAACAAAAATCCGTTTATTTGCATCAACTTTTCGAGGGGCTCATTCAAGACTTACTCGGACTATTACTCAACAGAAAATAAGAGCTTTGGTTTCGGCTCATCGGGATAGGGGTAGACAAAAGAGAGATTTTCGTCGTTTGTGGATTACTCGTATAAATGCAGTAATTCGAGACAATAAAGTATACTTTAGTTATAGTAAATTAATACACAATCTGTACAAGAAACAATTGCTTCTTAATCGTAAAATACTTGCACAAATAGCTATATTAAATAAGAGTTGTCTTTATATGATTTCCAACGAGATCATAAAATAAAGAGAGTGAAGGGAATCCGTTGGAATGGTTTAAATGGAGTTCCCTGGAGAATGAACTCTGGGAAGGTAGAGTAGAAATTAGTATGATAAAATATGAAAAAGTCGTCAAAATGAAAATGAAGAAACATGTTGAATAAAAAATATTTCTTATTCTTCTATTCTTCCCCAATTTTTTTTTTTTTTTCAAACGACACGACAATCAAATCTGGATTTCCTATTTTTAGAAAAAAAAAGCGTCAATCCGCATTTGAGTTTGGATTGGGATTTTTTTTGATTCAATTCAAGAGTCAGCCTATTTTTTTCTGGTTCTAAGACCAGTAGTTCTAGCGGTTGACTCGCTTCTTTCAAATTGTTTCTCATTATTAAGAAAAGGTAACGGAGATAAAATACGAGCTTGTTTTATAGCAATAGTAATTAATCGTTGTTGTTTTAAGGTCAATCGATTCACCCGTCTAGATAATATTTTTCCTTGTTCGCTAATAAATCGACTAATTAAACTCATGTTTCTATAATCAATTCGATCCCCCGATTGGATCGGAGGCAAACGCCTACGAAAAGATCGCTTGGATTTAAGAAAGATTCGCTTGGATTTATCCATGGTTTGTTTATTCCTTATCCTAAAGAAAAGATCCTAATCCTATTTCTTAATTCTCCATCACGGTTGATCTGATCGAAATAGGATTTGGTTTGTTTATATTCAAATTAATATATATTATATATTGTTATATATTAGATATATCTAATATGTCATTTTTGATCTTCCTTGGAACGGAAGACTGACACACGAGTGACCGGTTTGATCTATTTCTTTATCTCCCCGTGAATCGTATGTTTGTAACAACAGGGACAGAATTTTCTCAATTCCAATCGACTAGGCGTATTATGTCGATTCTTTTGAGTAATATATCTGGAAATGCCCGTTGATTCCTTATTAACACGATTTCGAACACAACTGGTACATTCCAAAATCACCGTTACTCGGACATCTTTACCCTTGGCCATGAGCCTCCTTTGGTTTTTGATTCATTCAATTCTTTGATTTTCCGATCCGAAACGAGGAAGAAGAAAGGAACAAAAAAAAACAGGTAACTCGAAATCGAATTATGAAAGAAAGGTTTCGTTGCAATAAATCAATATAAATCAATATAGTAATAATAACAATATATTAATAAGTAAGTAATATAATGATTTCTAACTATATTACTCGATTTAGAATTTTAAATTGCCGTACAGCATTTAATTTTTATTTAAGTATCTTGTATGATATTGTTGCCCCAACCATCACATTTTACTCTATTTTTTATTAATTTTATTTCAATTTGAGCCTGGCCCGAATTACTAGTTTCACCGAGGGGGAATCCCCTTTTTGTTTTTCTAACGTATATTCGAAAAAAAAAAGAAGGGAAGGGATTAGTTACAGATATTTGATTCTATCTCTAATCCTCTTCCCCCCCTACCATATCAATAACTAGAATGAAAAAAAGGGGAATATCAACGCATCCGGAAAAAAACGATTGATCTCTATCAATAAACCTGCTAAAGACCCGAACCATAGAGTACTTACTACCGGTGCCACGGAGAGATATGTTTTTAGATCTCGCATTTTAAATTCTCCTCCTTCTTTATTATTTCTAATACATAATGCTAATACATATATAACCAGATGTGTATATGTACTTAATGACTGACCGCTTGTATTTGTACGCGGAATTCCTAATTCAAGTTGAAATGTACAAAATAGATCGTACTTTTCTGAATCTTAAAAGAAACAAATATGCCCCTTTAGGCCAGAAATTCTCGAAAAATAGTCATTTTTTAATTTTTTACAGGGTCTCATATTTATTTCATACTTTAATATAACTTTAATATAATAGAAATATAATAATATAATAGAAATATGATAGAAGTCTTTTACTATTTTTAATATAATTATATGTTATATGAGACCAAAAAGAAGAAATGACAAGATATTTGTGTATATCAATGGAAGAAATAAAGATATGGAAAACAAAACAGGGATTCTCTACAATGACACTGTAGACCAATTGAAAGGGATGTAGCGCAGCTTGGTAGCGCGTTTGTTTTGGGTACAAAATGTCACGGGTTCGAATCCTGTCATCCCTACCTATTACTTATCTTCTGAACAGTAACGGGGGATCAATTGAGATCGATTAAAAGAAAATTGGATATACATAAAAAATCTTTAATTTTATGATAGTATATATGCAAGACGTATTGGGGTCACAAAATATTCATTGTGATAATAAAGCGCTCTTAGTTCAGTTCGGTAGAACGTGGGTCTCCAAAACCCGATGTCGTAGGTTCAAATCCTACAGAGCGTGATTCTGTGTTCTTGTTAGTCGCGCTAGGTCGAAAATTACCACCGAAAAAATGAAACCAATCTAATTTTGACCTCCCGCGAATTAAAGGAAGTAGGAGGTCAATCAAAAAAGGGATGTTAATTAATCAAAGTTCCAACTGATCACCACGTCTGTATTGTAAATATGCAGTTACAAATAATCCAGCCAAAGTAATAGGAATTAGACCCAAGACGATTCCAAATAGAAAAACTTCAATCATTTCAATTTGTTTGAGAGGGGAAAGGGGAGGTAATATCTATGCTTAAATATAAATAGTAATCCGTATTGACTCTAAATCTCAATGACCAAAAATTGGAAATTGATACGGTAAGGAACTATAGAATATATGAACTATCACAGAAAGATTTTTGTATGAATTGTTCATTTAATTAATTTCAAATAAGTCGTATCTTGCTCAAGCCGATAAATAGAGCTGAGGTTATAGTCAAAGCTGCTAGTAGAAAACCGAAATAACTAGTTATAGTAGGCATGAAAAGGCTAAATGAAATATGTTCTTTTTCTACATATGTTTAGAAAGTACTTCCCTAAGTTTCCATTTTTGAAAGATACGAGGATAGGCAAAAATACCAACCAATTGAAAGGATAAGTTCCAATTGAAAGGATAAGTTCAATTGAAAGTTTTTGATTCATCAAGTATTATAGATGATATTAACAAAAACATTATAGATGATATTAACAAAAACAAAGTAACAGAAGTAAGAAATCAATTCATCATCTGGGACATT